GTGCCAGATCTTATGAATTCGGGTCAATTGAATCTCAACTGTTCAAATAAAGTTTGTCTCTTGAAGAAGTAAATGAGTTATATTGAGTTCTATTCTATTAGAATAGAAATATTTTGAATATTTCAAATTGTTAAATGTAATTTAATATTGTTTAATGTATTTATATATATATAATATATGTTATCATATGTCTTTTTTTATTCCTTACTTGACAACAGTAAGAAATTAAGTAATAAACTGAGAAAAAGAAAAAAAGAATAATCAATGGAATAAAAGAAGAAATGTCCCGGCCAGTACTTAAGCGGATCAGGCCGGGAGAATAAACCTTTCGTATAAAATCAAAGAACTAAGATATTCTTTCTATTGAGGAGATCCGTTTTGAGTCATTATCTATATTGAATTCCTGATCAATTGCTTTTTTCTATCTTTTTCTTAATATTAAATACTTTGTTTAAGTTTAAATTTTAATAGCTATTTTAAAAATTTCTATTATTTATTAGAATATTTTAGAATTTCTATATTAATAATATAATAATATTTTTTTTTATTAAAATAATATAATAAAATAAATAATAATAATAAAGTTAAATAAGATTAAATAAATAAAAATCAAATGAAAAAAGAAAATAAAGAGAAGAAGGTGGATTTTTATCAATCTTTATTTAACGTGTTACATCACATAACAAATTTTCAATTTGGAATTAGGAGAGATGGCTGAGTGGACTAAAGCGGCGGATTGCTAATCCGTTGTACAAATTATTTGTACCGAGGGTTCGAATCCCTCTCTTTCCGCTTTCTCTGATCACTTGGTATTTTCGAATTCGAAAATATTCTCATCCCTTGATTTTATCATAGTTAAATGTATGAAACAAATAAGATTATTAAGAATTAATTTTTTTAAAAGCAAAAAAAAAAACTAGAAATTTTTTATTCCTCACGTCCAGGATTGCGTCCTGGATCATTAGATAAGAATCCAAAGATAAAAAGGGAAACAAAGAATATCACTACTGTGTAAACAAAGAGTTTGAGAGTAAGCATTACACAATCTCCAAGATCATTTTTTTTTTTGAAAAAGGGGAATAGATTGCCTATTTTTTACCACATATACCATTTTTTTTGTTTTGACACCCCAAAAAATAAAACGAATTTTTTTGTAATAAGATTTTGATTCATTCGTTACCCGAAATTTCTTGTCATATCAATAATTAGGTATTATGGAGTACCTAATAGTCCATACTCACCGGAAGGTCAGAACGGGGAAAAGGCTGATCCAAATTCATCGCTGCGGTTATTCATTCAATATACAAGAATTTTTATTTTTGAATCGAGGGTTCGTAATGTAAGACTTATCTGATCTTATCAATTTTTAGAATTTTTTTATCAAATACATCATCAATTTAGCAGAGTATTAAAGATTTCATCGAAAACTTACAGCGGCTTGCCAAACAAAGGCTAAGAGAAAAAAGAGTAAAGGTATGACAGGCATAACATCTACGATTGGATTGAAAATGGCATAAGCTTCGGGCAATTTGGCGAAGAAAAAACTACTCGAATAAAGGACAGAATTAAGACAGATACCAATTAAACTAAAGATATTAAGCATAACAAGCATTTCGTTCTTGTGGATTAGATAATTTTGAGTTATTTTTATAAGGGAAAAATGAAAAAGGCAGATCAAGAAATCCTTCTTTTTCTTCGGTTTGGACTTTCCCAAATAAAAAATCCCTCCCCCCATTATCATTCTAAAATGAGAATATAAGGAATTCTACTTTCATACAATATCTTAATTGAATTCTATGTAATGATCAATGAATTTTTTTGATTCTATATCTACATGTCTTGAATCCTAGCAACAAAATATCCCATATGTTTTTGTGTATTTGGGTTGGGATTGACGAATAACCAATACCAATATTAGTGTTGATTAATATCGAATAGAAATCAAAATGGGGCGTGGCCAAGCGGTAAGGCAGCGGGTTTTGGTCCCGTTATTCGGAGGTTCGAATCCTTCCGTCCCAGATCGTTTTTCATGAAACGAAAAATGGGATCACACTGCATTCCACATGAAACAATAATTTGTTAAAGGGAAAAATCTTTTCTTATTAATTTTCAGAATGGTTCTAAGAATCATATCTGAGAATTCGTTTGGTTTCTCACAAACGGAATCAAGTGTCAAATGTGGGTAAAATTGAATATCTTTATTTTCATTCAATTCATATGATAGAATATGGGGTTAAATTAAATAAATTTGATCCTTGCTGACCCTTATCCGGATAAATACTTATTTATCCGTAGATAGAAATATTATATACCGGTTGAACCAATGACTATTCATGATTTTATATTGAATCAATTCCATACCGCTTTGAAATTTCAATTAGAGGAATGTTATGGTAAAACTTCGTTTGAAACGATGTGGTAGAAAGCAACGTGCGACTTGAAGGACATGGTCGGCTGTGGATTTTTACATCCGCCATCTTCTATAGTAATGAAGATGCTCTTGGCTCGACATAGTTTGTTCTGTTCTGCCCGGAACCTAATTTGTGTTGGGTTATAAGTAAATAGTACATGATGAAGCTCGAGAAGAAAGGATTGATTCATTTTTCAAGGGAAAGAATCTAGGGTTAGTGAAAATCAATAAGTTAGACCAACTCTGTAAGTATATCCTCACTATATATAAATTCTAAATTGAAAGGTTCAAATTCAGAACAAGTTTGAAAAGTCAAATTTTTCTAAATTGGTAAAACTATTTCGATGAAAAGTGTATCACAAGGGAATCAATCATTCGTATTCTATTTATATAGAAAGAAATAACAAAAAAAGGTATGTTGCTGCCATTTTGAAAGGAATAAGGATCCCCGAGGTAATGTCTAAACCCAATGATTTCACAAAGCAAGGATAAAGGATTCCGAAACAAGGAAACACTATTTTCAATTGTCTCAACAATTGGATCAGACTGAGGAATAAAAATAGATTCGAAATGAGACAAACAAAAGAGTTTAGAGACGGCTCAATAAATGTCTAAGGATTTTCTTGTCAGAATTACCCAACTTGAGTTATGAGTATGAATGAGATTTCTTCCTTTTTCTGTAAGTAAGAAGAAAAAAGTACTCAATTCAAATTATAGTAAAATTCATTATTTTATGGATCCACTTGCTATTATATACAGAAATTGGAATCATTTTTCTCGAGCCGTATGAGGAAAAAACCTCCTATACGTTTCTAGGGGGGGCATTGTTTATTTACATCTATCCCAATGAGCCATCTATCGAATCGTTGCAATTGATGTTCGATTCCGAAGAGAAGGAAGAGATCTTCGAAAAGTAGGTTTTTACGATCCAATAAAGAATCAAACTTATTTAAATGTTCCTGCTATTCTATATTTCCTTGAAAAAGGTGCTCAACCTACAGGAACTGTTTATGATATTTTAAAGAAGGCAGAATTCTTTAAAGAAAGAACTTTGAGTTAATTAAAGGAAAAAACAAAATTATTAAATAAATAAAATAAAGTAGGGAAGGGTAACTAGTATCTATCCTTGTGTAATTATTTCTATTTACACACCATTTTCCTTTTTCTTGCTTTATTCATATTTTGGTGGGGGAATTAAATTTAACAACAAACAAGGGGTTAAGCTTGCTTATCGTACTTTTATTGATTGAATAAACCGGGGATTTTTTATTTACCTTTTCCTTAATTTTTCCCATTTCAATTTCTTATTTATGTTGTGCCAATCCAACACAAGTCTTTATTTTATTTACTTGATTTACTTTCTCAACATTGCTTTTATATTGACAATGGTGTATCGAACAAATATAATTCGATCGTAGATAAATAGGGCTGTTTATCCCCACCCCATATTGGTTTTTTTTGTTTCCTTCACTCAAATGATGGGTTTGCCTTGCTGCATTTACTCTCATACAAGATGTATTTTCTTAGGGAAAATCAAAAAAGAATTTGATAAAAAATGGGTGGTCTGTCGTATCTACATATCCTATTTATCTGGGTTGCTAACTCAACGGTAGAGTACTCGGCTTTTAAGTGCGACTATGATCTTTTACACATTTGGATGAAGCAACAAATTCGTCCAGACTATTGGTATAGTCTATAAGACCACGACTGATCCTCAAGGGTAATGAATGGAAAAAACAGCATGTCGTAATAAAATCAATTTATTATTTTATTAGATTTTCTATTTTATTAATTTATTTAATTTGAAATGAAAGTCAAAGTTAAAGTAGAACTTTGAGTTTATCCTTACCGAATCATTACAGTTCCAAAAGATTGTTTTGATTTTTGGAAGGGGACAAAAGAAATTCACATTTACAGTTGGGTCTAGTGAATAAATGGATAGAGCTCTATGGCTCCAATTCTGGTAAAATAAAAAGCAACGAGCTTATGTTCTTAATTGGAATGATTACCCGATCTAATTAGATGTTAAAAATGAATTAGTGCCTAATGCGGGAAAGAGTGGGTTCTCCTGTGAGTGAACCATTGATTTTTTCTTTTTTTCAGAATCCTAATTATTCTTTATTATGGATTGTAGACAGATGTGTAGAAGAAACAGTATATTGATAAAGAGAATTTATTCCAAAGTCAAAAGAGCGATTGGGTTGCAAAAATAAAGGATTTTTTCTCCTGTTGTAATTATAACGAACATAAACCAATTGGATAGAAAAGGAAGGTAAAAAGATCTGTTGATTGGACTCCCTCTTTCTTTTCCGCCGGGGTATATATTTTTTTCTTACTATACTATATACATAATACAATACATAATACCCTGTTCTGACCATATTGCACTATGTATGTATCATTTGATAAACCAAGAAAAACCTTCTGCCTCTGGCTCAAGTAGAAATGTAAATGGAAGAATTACAAGGATATTTAGAAAAAGATAGATCTCGGCAACAACACTTCCTATATCCGTTTCTTTTTCAGGAGTATATTTATGCGTTTGCTCATGATCATGGTTTAAACGATTCGATTTTTTACGAACCCGTGG